ATTACTGATATTTCATCCTTGTGAGATTGTCAATTTTGTACCAAAGGTGTATTTTGAGTATACCGAATTAGTATAGCTATCCTTCCTATGGCACAGCAATCCTGTTTGGCTTGGTCCCGAAACAGAATTCCCTTTTTTTTCTTCTTTGTTCTTTGTCTATAGGGAAACCACATGTTATTCAAGGCATCAATAGAAACCCCAATTTTTGGGGTCCTACTTATTTTCATTGTCTTCGGAATAGTAGAATAATTTAATTTGGAATAGTGACCAGGATCTTGGGAAAACCTAAGTTAATGATCAATAGGTTTGGATAAAGAATTTAGGAAGGATATTATCATATTGACGCAATACAAGGATAAGTATATGCGAAATCTATCCCTTTTTAGTTAAAAGTTTTATTCGAATCCAACTTTTCCCTTTAAGGAATTAAATTGGTTAGTATAAAATACTATCTAAAAAATAGAAAATCGAATAGTAGATAATCCGTTATGAAAGAAACGGAATACATTCTTTGAAGAATCAAGATTCGTAATCAATCCTATCTTGTTTGTTGGATTAGGTCTAACTTTCTTAACCAAACTGCAAGCATGTAACTTTACGATAAGAAATAGGGAAAGACAGAAGATAGAACTTAAAAGAAAAAGATAATTGAAGTAACTCGTCTTCGAATCAACTTTGGTTGGGGTTCGAAAAATGAATAAATAAAAATAAAGTCAATTTTTCCCTTTTTCTGGGGGGCCTTCGGGAGTCTTGGAATGGTTTTCTTCTCCTCTTATTCCATATGGAATACAATCAGTTAAAATAAGAAGGAATAGGGGACGACCATTTGCTCTAAAAAGAGGATTAAATCCTATTGAAAAAGAAATAATCTGAAATAGAAAGAACTTTTTTCAAATTCCATTCTTTAGTTATCTTTTATTCCAAAATTCCCAAAAAATCCAATTTCATTTTTCAATGGGTTTAGATGATCTAGTTCTTAATATTATTACTTTACTTAACCGACAGATTCCACAATAAATCTCTTGATTCGGAATTAGGGACTCATGTCCCATCTGATGAATCGATTTTCTTTTACACTTCTGTATCTCGCTCTATCTTGTTTTTTAGTATTATCTAAAATAACCGATGAATTAGGAATTTTCCATAACTTAGGTAAGTGCTTTACCAACATATGTAGTGTAGTAAAAAAAAAATGGAATTTAACCCCTTCATGCTTACTATAACTAGTTATTTCGGTTTTCTACTGGCTGCTTTAACTATAACCCCAGCTCTATTTATTGGCTTGAACAAGATACGTCTTATTTGAAATGAATTGAATGAATAAGTCAGAAAATAAGAATCTTTCTTTTGGATTCCTGATATTATAGGACCTTTTTCCACGCTAATTACCAATTCTTTTTTTGGTCATTGAGATTCGTGGATAATTTAGACTATTATTTAGAGATAGATCGTACCTCTTTTTTTATCCCCTCGAACAAATCGAAATGATTGAAGTTTTTCTATTTGGAATCGTCTTAGGCCTAATTCCTATTACTTTAGCGGGATTATTCGTGACTGCGTATTTGCAATACAGGCGTGGGGATCAGTTGGATCTTTGATTGAGTAATATTTATTTTTTTTGATTGACCTCCTCCAGACTAGAGAGGAGGTCAAATTGGAGTTGTAATTCGACTTTGTTTTTTTTTAAGTTATTTTACTCTGTTTCGACATAAGATAGATGGAATCACGCTCTGTAGGATTTGAACCTACGACATCGGGTTTTGGAGACCCGCGTTCTACCAAACTGAACTAAGAGCGCTTTCAAAAAGAAAATCCTTTTATACTCCTAACGTGTCTCACGTACGTATAGTATCCACAAATTCAAGTTATATACACTTTAATGGATCTCCCCGCTACTGCCCATAAAGAAGAGAGAAGTAATAGGTAGGGATGACAGGATTTGAACCTGTGACATTTTGTACCCAAAACAAACGCGCTACCAAGCTGCGCTACATCCCTTTTTCAAATTGTTGTACAATGCCATTGTACACAATTCCTTTCTTGTTTTCCACATCATAATTTCCTTCTATTTCTCTATCTATATAGAACTTTCTTGTCATTTCTTGTTTTTGGTCTCATATAATCAAGGAAGGGTATATATCTAAAATCCAGTGGAATTTCGCCTATAAAAGAAAGATTACTATTCCTTAGTAATGTATAGGAAGAAGGGGTCATCCTTTTCTTTTTTAGGGATAGGAAAATCTCGTCTATATGGTTCATTCTATATATATATAGAATATTGATTTTGTTTTTTTAGTTAGGAATTTCGCCTAAATAAAGAAATACAAACGATCTTGGGCAAGAGTATCTGATCATATATGTATTCCAATAAGGAAGGAGGATTTTCAATGCGGGATATAAAAACATATCTCTCTGTAGCACCCGTGCTAAGTACTCTATGGTTTGGGGCTTTAGCAGGTTTATTGATAGAAATTAATCGTTTATTCCCAGATGCTTTGTCATTCCCTTTTTTTTAATTCTAGTTATTCCTATACGAGAGATAGAATTTTTCGTGACATGACGAAAATTTTCTTTCAATTCTTTTTTAGTATACGAAGCAAAAAGAAAGAAAAGATGGATTGGGTTGAACCTCAGCGTCATCAAAAATTTGGTAAATCTCATTTTGGAAGAAAACATAAATTTAATTAAAAGCGGTATCCAAGCTAAGTCAGGCCTCACAAGAAGCCGGGCTTGCTACTTAAATGAAAGGATTTCGAAGCTAAATCCTTGCTAATTCGACAAGGATTGTATTCTTTAATTATTTATTTCTCCATTTTTTATTCTATTGGATTTTATTCTTCTTTTTTGGATCCAATATAGAAGAATAAAAGAACAGGTATAAGAATTAAGTTAAGTCGATCCAAAAAGGAAAGGAGGTTCATGGCCAAGGGCAAAGATGTTAGAATCAGAGTGATTTTGGAATGTATCAGTTGTGTTCGAAAGGGTACCGATAAGGAATCGATGGGGATTTCTAGATATAGTACTCAAAAGAATCGCCACAATACACCCGGACAATTAGAATTAAGAAAATTTTGTCGTTATTGCCGCAAGCATACGACTCATAACGAAATAAAGAAATAGGAGCATCGTGTTTTTGATTTTTCTAAAGAATAGAAAGAGTAAGAATTTATTATTTAATATATAGAACATAGATAGAATACAAAAAAAATCTACTTTAGGTAGATATTATTTCATATGTATAGAGGTTTTTTTATATATAGTATATGAATCAAATAATATATGGACCAAAGAAAGACTACTTCTTCTGGATCCAAAATTAATAAAATAAAGAAATCCATTTTTTTTTTTTCAATTTTTAAATAAGGAATAAATCATGTATATATCTAAACAACCTTTTCGTAAATCTAAGCAACCTTTTTTTCGTAAATCCAAACAAACTTTTCATAAATCCAAGCAACCTTTTCGTAAATCCAAACAACCTTTTCGTAAATCCAAACAACCTTTTCGTAGGCGTTCCCGAATTGGTCCGGGGGATCGAATTGATTATAGAAACATGAGCTTAATTAATCGATTTATTAGTGAACAAGGAAAAATATTATCCAGACGAATAAATAGATTAACCTTGAAACAACAACGATTAATTACTCTTGCTATAAAACAGGCTCGTATTTTATCTTTCTTACCATTTCGTAACTATGAAAATGAGAAGCAATTTCAAGCCCAGTCAATTTCAATAATTACTGGTCCTAGACACAGAAAAAATAGACATATTCCTCAATTAACACAAAAGTTCAATTCCAATCGAAATTTAAGAAACTCCAACCAGAATTTAAGAAACAACAATCGGAGCTTAAGTTCCGATTGTTGATGTTTTATTCGAAAGGGTCAGACTCATATATAAATAAAGTAATCCAGTTTAGATTCTTTTCTTTGTTATAAGAAAAGAAAGAAAAATGGGAAAAAAGAAATAGTTTTTTATTTATTGCAACATGCTCGTTGATTCCTACCACTTAATCTTAATTTATTGTATCTTCCCGGAGTTCCCTCTCCGGGAATTCGGTTTTAATTATTCCTGTATATTACTTTTTTATCCCTTTAATTGATGGTCTTTATTTTATTGGAAATCGTGTAAAGATTATTTGGATTTAATACAGCTACTTGTGCAAGCATTTTACGATTAAGTATCAATTCCTTTTTGTACAGATTGTGTATTAATTTACTATAACTATCGAATACTTTATATATCCGTGTTGCTGCGTTTATCCGAGTGATCCACAAACGACGAAAATCCCTCTTTTGCCTACCTCTATCTCGATGAGAAGAAACAAAAGCTCTTCTTACTTGTTGAGTAATCATTCGATTAAGTCTTAAATGAGCCCCTCTAAAGTTTGAGGCAAATGAACGCATTTTTGTTCGTCGTCTCCGAGCTATATATCCTCGCGGAACTCTGGTCATTGAATCAAATTAACCTTAATGAATAACTAATGATTTCTCTTCTTTTAACCGTTCTTTTTCCCATTAATAACAAAACGGATTATTCCGATATATAAAATATTAATTCCAATGGCTTTTGCTACTATAACCTTCCCAACCACGATTTTTTATTCTATCCCCTTCAGTTATTTCGCATAAAAATAACAAATTCTAACGATACTAAAAAAACAGTGGGTTCCATCGTTTCTATGGTTCTCTTTTAAACGGTGAGGCCCTCTCTATACACCGGAGCCCTTTCTTTTCTTTCATCAAAAGGTATTGTGAACTTGTATAGTTCACAGTCTTTGGCTCTACCTATCCATTATAGAGTAAATCGCTCTTTTCACAATAAATAAGAGTTATTCATACAGTGACGGTATTTAATTATGAAAGTTGGCTAAGTAGCTGACCCTTTAGTCCGTTCTTTTAAGATAAAGGAGCATAAGCCTTTTCTTTTTATTACTATTTCCTCCGCTTAATCGATAACCATTTGCTACCAATGGGGGAATTGCTTCTTCCAATCTAGATGATTGGATTTGCACCAAAGGAAACCATAAATTCTATATACCGTAGAAATATAGGAGAGAAGCTCTATCCTATTCATTGGTACCGATCATGGATATTTCAAAAATTGTCTTATTTGTTTGAACTCATGATCTGAACGAGTCGCACATACACCCTAGCACATGTTCCTCGACGCTGAGGACATCCCTTAAGCGCGGGCGTTTTTCTAGCATTTCGTATTGGCTGTCTTGCATTTCTAATAAGTTGTTTAACCGTTGGCATGTCGTATGTATATAGAAAAAAAATGGATTGGTTTAGATCGATCTTAACCTGATGATTCATCATCATGAAGTATTTCTATTTTCTATAAAATCGCATAAAACCCGAATTTAGGTTTGAAATAAATTTACAAGAAATTCAGCCACTACCAATCCTTAAACATTTCTGGAAACCATACTGGATCAGTATCGCAGTGCTCGTCAATCATTTCATCCCCTACAATATCGACAAGTCCATAAGCTTTGGCTTCGTCTGCTGACATAAAAACATCCCTTTCCATGTCTTCGGATACAACCCAAAAAGGCTTGCCTGTTCTTAGTGCATAAACCCTTGTGATCATTTCGCGAACTTTGTGTAACTCTTCCACTTCTAGTAAAAATTCTGGTGTCCTTGCCCGATAATAAGCACTAGCCGGTTGGTGAAGCATAATTCGAGCGTGAGGGAATGCTATACGTTTAGTGGGTTCTCCTCCAAGCAGAATGAAGGAGGCCATGGACGCGGCTATTCCGAGGCATATTGTATATATATCTGGTGTCACCGTTTGCATCGTATCAAAAATCGCCATTCCTGAGATTAGCCACCCGCCGGGGGAGTTTATAAACAAAAAAATATCGCTAATTCCATCTTCTATACTGAGATATACCATGAGACCTGTAATATGATTCGTGATCTCGCAACGAATCTCTTGACCTAAAAAAAGTGTCCTTTCTCGATACATAACATTGTATAAGTCAACCCAAGTCGCTTCTTCATCTCCGGGAATCCGGTAAGGTACTTTTGGAACACCAATGGGCATATTAGATTAATATTATTAGATTTAAGTAAGAAAACTACACTTTAATATGGAAACTTAAGAATGGAAGAGAAAGAAAGAATCCGCAGTTTATTATCTTCATTTTTTTCTTATTCTATAAGAATACTATAGATTCTATTAATACATAGATTGAAATGCTACATAGATTGAAAAATTATACATATAAGGAAGGTAAGACAGATTGAATAAAGAAAAAGGAATCTGTGATTCGAATGATAAACAAAGAGGGATTAGGGATCTATTCTTCGTTTTTCGAAATAGCCCAAGCTACCCATTGCATATTGGCACTTATCGAGTATAGAATAGATCTGCTTCTCTTTCTTCTTACAAACAGAATTGGCTTCTTATTTTTAATGGAATGAAATAAATATTCACGCTTTCTGACACAGAATCCCTTAGAAGGGTTAGGTACATAGGATATGGATAGTCTTTTCCAATGCGATAAAATAAAACGACATCGTGTCTATTTTTCTTTGCTAAAGGGGTATTTCCATGGGTTTGCCTTGGTATCGTGTTCATACTGTCGTATTGAATGATCCGGGTCGATTGCTTTCGGTGCATATAATGCATACAGCTCTAGTTTCTGGTTGGGCTGGCTCGATGGCTTTATACGAATTAGCGGTTTTTGATCCCTCTGATCCTGTTCTGGATCCAATGTGGAGACAAGGTATGTTCGTCATCCCCTTCATGACTCGTTTAGGAATAACCAATTCGTGGGGTGGTTGGAGTATTTCAGGAGGAACTATAACAAATCCGGGTATTTGGAGTTATGAAGGTGTGGCAGGTGCGCATATTGTGTTTTCTGGCTTGTGTTTCTTGGCAGCTATCTGGCATTGGGTATATTGGGACCTAGAAATATTCTGTGATGAGCGGACGGGAAAACCTTCTTTGGATTTGCCCAAGATCTTTGGAATTCATTTATTTCTTGCAGGGGTGGCTTGTTTTGGCTTTGGTGCATTTCATGTAACCGGTTTGTATGGTCCTGGGATATGGGTGTCCGATCCTTATGGACTAACAGGAAAAGTACAAGCTGTAAATCCTGCGTGGGGTGCAGAAGGTTTTGATCCTTTCGTTCCGGGAGGAATAGCTTCGCATCATATTGCTGCGGGTACACTGGGCATATTAGCGGGCCTATTCCATCTTAGTGTCCGTCCGCCTCAACGTCTATACAAAGGATTACGTATGGGCAATATTGAAACTGTACTTTCCAGTAGTATCGCTGCTGTTTTTTTTGCAGCTTTCGTAGTTGCCGGAACTATGTGGTATGGATCGGCAACTACCCCAATCGAATTATTTGGACCTACTCGTTATCAGTGGGATCAGGGATACTTTCAGCAAGAAATATATCGAAGAGTTAGCGATGGGTTAGCCGAAAATCTTAGTTTATCAGAAGCTTGGTCTAAAATTCCCGAAAAATTAGCTTTTTATGATTATATTGGTAATAATCCGGCAAAGGGGGGATTATTCAGAGCAGGCTCAATGGACAATGGGGATGGAATAGCTGTTGGATGGTTAGGACATCCCGTCTTTAGAGATAAAGAAGGGCGCGAGCTTTTTGTACGTCGTATGCCTACTTTTTTTGAAACATTTCCGGTAGTTTTGGTAGATGAAGAGGGAATTGTGAGAGCGGACGTTCCTTTTAGAAGAGCAGAATCCAAATATAGCGTTGAACAAGTAGGCGTAACGGTGGAGTTCTATGGTGGCGAACTTAATGGAGTAAGTTATTCTGATCCTGCTACTGTAAAAAAATATGCGAGGCGTGCCCAATTAGGAGAAATTTTTGAATTAGATCGAGCTACTTTGAAATCAGATGGTGTTTTTCGCAGCAGTCCAAGGGGTTGGTTCACTTTTGGTCATGCTACCTTTGCTTTGCTCTTCTTTTTCGGACACATTTGGCATGGCGCTCGAACCTTGTTCCGAGATGTTTTTGCTGGTATTGATCCAGACTTGGATGCTCAAGTAGAATTTGGGACATTCCAAAAAGTTGGGGATCCAACTACAAGGAGACAGACAATCTGATACCACATTGCTATGGTATCTTTCGCCTCTCTTTTTTGATTTGATATGGGAAACATCTCCTGTCCTTTCTTTGACTCTTTTTCTTTTTTTTTATATGGGAAATGATCCCAAATGACAAGTGAATAGGTGTGGAAGTTATAATTGTAAATAAACCACGATCGAATCTATGGAAGCATTGGTTTATACGTTCCTTTTAGTTTCGACTTTAGGGATAATTTTTTTCGCTATCTTCTTCCGAGAACCACCCAAGGTTCCGACTAAAAAATGAAATAATTTAATTGAAGTAAGAAGTCTCCCAGCTGGGAGACTTCTTACTTCAATTAGTCCCCATGTTCTTCGAATGGATCTCTTAATTGTTGAGAGGGCTGCCCAAACGCGGTATATAAGGCATACCCAGTAAAGCTTACAAGTAAACCAGATATGGAGATGGCGACTAAAGTTGCTGTTTCCATTTTTATCAAATTTCAAGATTACAATGGATCTATGATAAAGATCGTGTATTTACAACTACAACGGAATAGTATACAAAGTCAACACCAATGATTAAATAGAATTTATGGCTACACAAACCGTTGAAGATAGTTCTAGACCTAGGCCAAAACGAACTGGCGCAGGTAGTTTATTGAAACCCTTGAATTCGGAATATGGGAAAGTCGCTCCGGGTTGGGGGACTACTCCTTTTATGGGGGTTGCAATGGCTTTATTCGCGATATTCCTATCTATCATTTTAGAAATTTATAATTCTTCTGTTTTACTGGACGGAATTTTAATGAATTAGGTTTCTACTAACTAAAACTATGAAGTCATAGTTTTTCCATCCAAAAAGGGTCTTTCTGCTTTAAGCTCCACATTTCTAGACATTCTGGTAGTTCGACCGTGGATTTTTTTGTTTTGGTATCTCTGGAATATGAGTGTGTGACTTGTTAGAATTGATCCTATTGATAATACATAGAAAGGGCCTGTTCTCTCTATCAAGATGATTCTAATTCGTCGGATATTATTTATTCTAGTATCTGGAACACGAAATACATAGAGTGGATCAAGAAAAAAAAAAAATGGAACTATGATTCATACTCACTATTTAGACCTCGCAACCAGACTGAAAAAAAAAATTCAAGTAGTTCTTAATAAAAAAAGAATTTTTCTTCTTTCCAATTTTGTTTGCCCAAAAGACAACTTTTTTTCTCTCGATTTTGTCGAGTCATTACACCAATTCAATAAATGATCATCAAGCGGTTCTTATTCGAAGAACCCTTGCCTTTTGTTTAGCTTGAGACTCAATCATCGTGGCTCTAGTATGAATCTAAGGTTTTAATTGAACTGATTTATAGGATCGCAACAAGATAATTTCTATTAGAAAACCACTATAAATTTTTATTTATTTTACTAGTAAAATAAATAAAATAAATAAAAAATAGGGAAGAGAAAAGTCAAGAGGCCTCTAATGATCAACATAAGGGAAAGAAAGACGGATGAGCTAACTTGAGGTTTTTTGGCATTATCATCACAAAGAAGAAATTCCGGATTTTTCTTATTTAATATCTTCAAGGCAAATTGATACAATCCTGTGGCTGATGAAGTTTTGAACCTTTTTTTTCTAATATCCGTTGAAAATTTGTGTGTTTCTGCTTGAGCCGTACGAGATGAAATTTTCATATACGGTTCTCGGAGGGGGAGTCGGGCTAGTTACCTATCTCAATAAAGTATATGATTGGTTTGAGGAACGTCTTGAGATTCAGGCAATTGCGGATGATATAACGAGTAAATATGTTCCTCCTCATGTCAACATATTTTATTGTTTAGGGGGAATTACACTTACTTGTTTTTTAGTACAAGTTGCTACCGGTTTTGCTATGACTTTTTACTACCGACCAACCGTTACAGAGGCTTTTTCCTCCGTTCAATATATAA